TTGAATTACAGCTGGGGTGGCAGGCCTGCGAAGGCAATTGGGAGGGCAAGGTGTCAAATAATGAGTGCAAGGGTAAGGGGGAGGAAGTTTTTTCAAATGAGGTGTATAAGTTGGTCATATCGAAACCGCGGGTAAGAAGCTCGAACTCATAAGAAAACAAGTGAGAGGAGGGCGGCTTTGATTATAATATTGGCTGCTGTGAGTTCAGGAATAGTTGGGATATGTGAAGCTCCTAAAAATAATGTTGCCGAAAGAGTATTTATTAAGAGAATGTTGGAATATTCCGCAAGAAAAAATAGGGCGAAAGGGCCTCCTGCATATTCTACGTTAAAGCCTGAAACGAGTTCGGATTCGCCTTCTGTGAGGTCGAAAGGGGCCCGATTTGTTTCGGCTAGTGTTGAAATGTATCATATTGCAGCTAGTGGTCAGGCAGGTAGGATAAGCCAGATACTCTCTTGGGCTACATTAAAAGTCTGAAGTGTAAAGCCTCCAGTGAAGATAATGATATTAAGCAAAATTAGTCCGAGGCTAACTTCATAAGAGATGGTCTGTGCCACAGCACGGAGTGCTCCAATTAGCGCATATTTTGAATTGGAGGCTCAGCCTGACCCGAGGATTGAGTAAACAGCAAGGCTAGATAAAGCCAGGACGAACAGGATGCCGAGATTTAAGTCCGCTACGGGGTAAGGCAGTGGTATAGGGGCTCATAGTACTAGGGCAAGGGTGAGCGCTAGTATGGGGGCTAAAAGGAAAAGGATTGGGGAAGCGGTTGATGGTCGAACAGGTTCTTTAATGAATAGTTTAACACCGTCTGCGATTGGTTGAAGGAGCCCATAAGGTCCAACTACGTTTGGCCCTTTTCGGAGCTGTATGTACCCTAAAACTTTTCGCTCGATAAGTGTAAAAAATGCCACTGCTAGTAGGACGGGGACAATGTACGCTAATGGGTTGATGACATGAATAATCAGGGTAGACATCATAGTTAGTGGGAGGATTTGAACCCCCATTAAAAGGGCTTAGGCCTTGTGCATTTGCCGGGTTCTGCCACTCTAACGTAACGTTATCTTAGTTTAATTTATGGTTATGCCCTTTTATCCGCTTTAGTGAGGTTCAGCGGGTAAGGGTGGGGCGTGCCTTTGGCATAGGCCCCTTCTTCTCGGTCCTTTCGTACTAGAGAAGGACATTACACAGATAGAAACTGACCTGGATTACTCCGGTCTGAACTCAGATCACGTAGGACTTTAATCGTTGAACAAACGAACCCTTAATAGCGGCTGCACCAATAGGATGTCCTGATCCAACATCGAGGTCGTAAACCCCCTTGTCGATAGGGACTCTAGAAGGGGATTGCGCTGTTATCCCTAGAGTAACTTGGTCCGTAGATCGGCTAGGCCGGATCTGGTTAGTCAGAGAGGTTCTGTTGCTTGGAGCTGGGGCTCTTGGCTCTAGGACAGATTGTCCCGTTCTACATGGGGGTTTTGTTCTACCCCGTGGTCGCCCCAACCGAAGACAATCGGGTAGGGGGTTGTTAAGCTCTTGTCTCTTGGCTGAGAGTGTTCGGCGTGGTCTACTTTTTTGTCTAAAGCTTCATAGGGTCTTCTCGTCTTGTGGTATTATCTCCGCTTCTGCACGGAGAGATTAATTTCATTGACTTGAAAGAGGAGACAGTTAAGCCCTCGTTATGCCATTCATACAGGTCTCCATTTAAAAGACAAGTGATTGCGCTACCTTTGCACGGTCAAAATACCGCGGCCGTTAAACTTTCAGTCACAGGGCAGGCGGGACCTCTTATTTTTCAAGTTTGCAAGAGGCGATGTTTTTGGTAAACAGGCGAGGCTTCGGGTTGCCGAGTTCCTTCTCTTTCTTTTAGTCTTTCCTTTTAGGCACTCCAGTGTAGGGTTAACGGTTTTTGGTAGACAATTTTCTGGTTATTTATATTTTTATCCACTACCCTCTTGAGTTTGGGGCCGTTAAAGTTCGGTGCGAGTTCGTTCCGAGGTACACGGGTGATGGGAGAGAATCTCATTTCTCTTATTACTCATTTTAGCATAATTGCTTCCCTGACGGCAGGGAATAGCTCAGTAAAGAAAGGGGGGTGAGAATATTTATCATTATTTAGAGTTATTTCAGTTTTATCAGAGCTTTAACGCTTTCAAATCAGATGGCTGCTTCTAGGCCCACTGCGACACTTTTCCTTTATCTAGATTATGATCTTTTCCCTCCTAAAAAAATTGTACTTTTGGTCAAAGGGGCTGGACCCCCTTTGACTAACTCTCTTGATTTCTCTTAACCTTGGTCAATTAAGTGTTTTGGGGAGAAAAGTCAAAAGGCTGAACTGCTGTTCATCTCCTGAGCAACCAGCTATAACCAGGTTCGATAGGTCTGTCACCTCTACTCTAAGCTCTTCCCACTCTTTTGCCACAGAGACGGGTTTGCCCTGTTAATAGGCTGTCTTGGAGTAGCTCACCTAGTTTCGGGGATTCAAACTTAAGGGCTCTTTGCTTGGAGGTTCTTGCTAAATCATGATGCAAAAGGTACGAGATTGAATCTCTGCTTCTTTATGCTTTGACTGGGTTATTTCATTTCTCTTTCAGCTTTCCCTTGCGGTACTTGATCTATTGCTCCTTGACTCTTTTCTGTCGCCCATACTAAGGGGGGAAAATGTTTTGTTTGTTAAAGTGTAGGGTGTGTGGGGGTATTAATAGGGGTTGTTGAATTTTAATTGGGGGCTAGCTTTTCTGCATCAGAGCAACTCGATTTAAACGAGTATCCTCGCAGTGTAAGGGCGATGCTTTATCATTAAGCCATGCTCTGATTATCCAAGTGCACCTTCCGGTACACTTACCATGTTACGACTTGCCTCCCCTTTAAGAAAAAATTGGGTTTAATGTAAGGTTGTGGTAGTTGTCGGGGAGAGTGACGGGCGGTGTGTACGCGCTTCAGGGCCTGTTTCAGGAGAGCATTCTATTCTCTTCTTACTGCTAAATCCTCCTTCAGGTAGACATTTCAGTCCGCCATCCGTATTCACTGTTTTATGGAATGTAGCCCATTTCTTTCCTTTTCATTCACTACATTTCGACCTGGCGTTTAGGGTAGTACCAATTTTGCTTACTGTGTTTCCTTTAAAGGGTAAGCTGACGACGGCAATATATAGGCGGGGCGAACAAGAAAAGGTAAGGTTTAACGTGGATTATCGGTTCTAGAACAGGCTCCTCTAGGGGGGTCTAAAGCACCGTCAAGTCCTTTGGGTTTTAAGCTGGTGCTCGTAGTTCCCGGGCGGATAGCGTATGTGAGAAACTATCAATGTTTATGGCTAAGCATAGTGGGGTATCTAATCCCAGTTTGTATCATAGCTTTCGTGGGTTCGGGGGGAGTAAAGTCACTTTTGTGGTGGAGCTTCGCTCTCTCATAAGCGTATGACAGCACTGAGAGCCTTCGACTTTAGTGTGATTGTTCCCTAACCACCCTTTACGCCGTTATCTGTCAACTAGAGCCAAAGACTCGTCTAACCGCGGCGGCTGGCACGAGATTAACCGGCTCAAGTAGCTCGAACTAAGTCAAGTTTTCACTTATGGCTTAATGTTTATCACTGCTGAGGACCCGTAGGGGAGTGGCTGAGCAAGGTGTTATGGGCTAAGTTTAGATTGTGCCTGATACCGGCTCCTTATTTTCGTTAAGAAAACGGGGGGCATTCTCACGGGGACGCAGATGCTTGCATGTGTAAGTTGAGCTAAGGCTGACAGTAAGACCAGGACCAAATCTTTGTGCTTTCGGGACTTTCGAGGGCCCATTTCAGCAGCTTCAGTACTGCGCTTTCTATTAAGCTACGATGGCGTGAATATCATATAACGCCTTAATAAGAAGAGGTCCGGAGTTTGCAAATAGGTTAAATACTTAATGAATATGTGCTACTGGGGCAAGATTGTATACCCTATAAAGTCCTTGGGCTAGGAGACTGGCAGCGATCTGTGCGATTTGGAGATTAATATCTAGAATATCAACAGATAAGAGAAAGATTTGGGATTTCAGATCTAGAATTAGGATATCCTGTTGAGCATAAAGTTGCTCTAGTTCTTGAAGCTCGAGGTTAGTACGTAGGATATCTTCGGCGAGTTGTTGGCAATAAGCTTGTTGCTGAATTAGCTCTATTATCTCTAGGGAATACATTACTGGGATCATAGGTGAGTAGTCATGGCGAGTGACTGGTACGCATGCATTGCACATTTAATTAAATTAACTCACCCGGGGTCTTATTGCACAAAATAGAAATACGACTGAGCGTCGGAGTTTTAAATCACTTATAAGTGTAGAAATCGATACACGTTTTAGGGTGGAAAGTTTTTACCTATAAGTATTGAAGATTTAATTCACTTATAAGTACAAAATTAATGGTGTATTTTTTTTGGGGGGGGGGGGGGGGAAATAAAATAGGAATATGTGGAGTGAGTGGTTATCATATATGCATTTAACGAGTTTTATGGAACTCTTTATTCCATGTTTTGTGCCTTTCATGGCTATTCCGGGGAAGCATTTTACTATTGTTCAACCTTAAATCTAATCATTACTTACACTGTGAGATGTAAATGAAAAGGAAAAAAAAAAAGAGAACCCCATACACCCTGGAAAGAACGCCCGGCTTGGTGGGTAACGAGGAGTATGGTTGCAAGCATTAACTTATGCCAGGAACAAGGATCATTTGGGGGTTAAGGCAAGGATGCTCCTGAAATAGGAACCAGATGCCAGTAATAGTTCAATTGTAGCGACCCCCACGAATAACTGTCCCTGACCTTTCAATAACCGTGGACATTAAGATATGAGCTTGTTGGTGGTCTCTTACTGTGCACCCTATCACTTGAATCGACGGGATGGACTTACTTGGTGTATGTGCCTTCATTTCAAGAACCACTCTGAGGGGGACGAAGTGAAGAAGCAATGCAGAAGTACAGAGCGTTTATTGCCCCACTAGTGGGGCAATACATGCTCTGTTGCTGGAGCCCTTTGTATTGGCGGTACGGTACTTTATTGGGGGACTCAAGAAGTGGCTTTGAAATAGTCACGGAAGGGTAACTAATTCGTCATGTATTTGGAATTATATTTTGGAATGATATGTATGGTTACATGAAGTTTATTTATTACAAGAATTAAATTTTGTTATAGTACCATTAATGTACTAATACTTAAATAGTATTAAATGCATATGTCAAAAAACTCAGAGAATAGTTTAATGTTTTAAGAATTCTGGCTTTGGGAGCGAGCGGTAGGAGTTGAATTCTCCTTTCTTTGAGCAGCGGGAGGGAATTTAACCCCCAGCTTTCGGCTTACAAGGCCAACGCTTTAAGGTTCAGCTACCGATGCAGGCTAATTTCAGTGCTTTATTTTCCACTCAACCAGCGAGGGGGATGAGGGCAAGGAAGAGGCCAAAATATAAGAAGGAAGCTACTTGGCCAATAATAATAAAGGGGTGTTCTACTGGTATGCCGCCGATTCAGGTTAAAATAATAACGTCTGCGACTAATACTCAGAAGAGAATTTGTGTTAGAGGCCGGAAAGTTAGACCTCGTTGTTTAGAAGTGTGAAGGATAGGGACAACCATCAAAACTAAGATAGAAGAGAGAAGGGCTAGAACCCCTCCTAGCTTATTCGGGATTGACCGTAAAATGGCATATGCAAATAGAAAGTATCACTCGGGTTTAATGTGAGGTGGGGTTACCAAAGGATTTGCGGGAGTGAAATTGTCAGGATCCCCTAACAAATTAGGGGAAAATAAGGCTAATGAAGTGAGAGCAATTAATAGAGCTGCAAAGCCCAGGAGGTCCTTGTAGGAGAAGTAGGGGTGGAAAGAAATTTTATCTGCGTCTGAGTTAAGACCTAGTGGATTATTTGATCCGGTTTCATGAAGAAACAATAGGTGAATGACTGTTGCACCTGCAATTACAAAAGGAAAGAGGAAGTGGAACGCAAAGAACCGCGTTAAGGTTGCATTGTCAACCGAGAAACCCCCCCAGATTCATTGAACAAGCGTATTTCCAACGTAGGGAACCGCTGATAAGAGGTTTGTAATAACAGTGGCGCCTCAAAACGACATTTGTCCTCAGGGGAGGACATAACCTACAAAAGCAGTTATTATAACAAGAAGAAGCAGGACGACTCCAATGTTTCACGTCTCTTTGTAGAGGTATGAGCCATAGTACAGGCCTCGAGCAATATGCATGTAAATGCAAATAAAAAAGAAAGAAGCTCCGTTAGCGTGTATGTTTCGAATTAATCAACCGTAATTGACGTCTCGGCAGATATGAGCGACAGAAGAAAAAGCTGTAGCAATATCTGATGTATAATGTATGGCAAGGAATAGGCCGGTGAGGATTTGAGAAACTAAGCAGAGCCCTAGGAGGGAGCCGAAGTTTCATCAGACTGAGATATTAGATGGGGCGGGGAGGTCAACTATTGCGTCGTTAGCAATTTTTAGAAGTGGATGGGTTTTCCGAAGGCTTGCCATTAGAAGTTTCTGTAGTTGAATTTACAACGATGGTTTTTCAAGTCATTAGTCTGGGTTAAAATCCCTGCAGAAATAATGTCTTATGTCATATTCTTATTTTTATTTGGCCTAGTTATAGGGGTTACAGCTGTAGCCTCTAATCCTTCTCCTTATTTTGCGGCTTTGGGTTTAGTTGTTGTTGCAGGAATGGGTTGTGGGGTGTTAGTGGGTTATGGTGGGCCCTTTTTGTCTCTTGTGTTGTTTTTAATTTATTTAGGGGGGATGTTAGTTGTGTTTGCATATTCAGCGGCTCTGGCTGCTGAGCCATACCCCGAAAATTGATTCAATGGATCGGTAGGGATATATATGGCAGCATACGTTTTGGGGGTAGTATTATTCGGTGGTTTTTTGTCAGGGGGGTGATATGAAATGTCTTGGACACCTGCAGATGATTTGGGAGAATTTTCAGTACTGCGAGGGGACATCGGGGGAGTGGGTCTATTATATGAAGGGGGGGCCATTATATTGCTTGTAAGTGTATGAGTACTTCTTTTGTCACTCTTTGTTGTCTTGGAGCTTACACGGGGACTCGGTCGTGGGACGATTCGAGCTGTTTAGGCTAGATTTTAAAGGGAGGCCAAAAGGACAGAAATAACCACTGTTAGAAGGAATAGGGCAAGATAAATTTTAATTAATCCTCGCTGAGTATTACTTGTTGATGTTACTAGAGGGAGATTAGCAGAAGCTAAACCTTTTGGGCCCTTTTTTTCGAGCCAAGCTTGGTCGATTGAGTGGTTAGCAATTGATTGGCCGAGTTTAAAACTTATTTTAGGAACGGAGCGGTGAACTAGGAGTGGGAAAAAAGCTAGTATATTGCAGAAGTGATAAAGGATAAATTCAGGGATAGATTTATAATGCTTGCTTATTTGAATGCAAATGTCCCAGGTAATTAGGAGACCAATTAGGGTAACGGCGAGAGCAGCTAGCTTAAGAGTGGAGGGTATGGTTATGGTCGGTGTTTTCAAGGGGGTAATGTATGAGGTAATTAACAAACCTGCTAAAATACTTCCTCAGGCAAGTCGCTTGATAGGTTTAATTAAGTTGGAGTGGTTTTCATTAATAGGGGGTAGTGGCTTGTGTCGAGGGTGTCCTATTGAAACAAAATAAATGATTCGAAAGCTGTAAACGGCGGTGAATGAAGTGGCAACGAGTGTTGTGGTAAGGGCTCAGGCGTTTAGGGTTGATGTGTTTAGTGCCTCAATGATGGCATCTTTAGAAAAGAATCCGGCTAAAAAGGGAGTTCCTATTAAAGCAAGGCTCCCCAAGGTTATACAGGTTGAAGTAAATGGGATTGTTCGATGTATTCCTCCTATTTTTCGAATATCCTGTTCGTCATCTAGGCTGTGGATAACTGAGCCGGAACCTAGGAAAAGTATTGCCTTGAAGAAAGCATGTGTGCAGATGTGTAAAAAGGCCAGTTGAGGTTGATTAAGACCAATGGTAACCATTATAAGGCCTAATTGACTGGATGTTGAAAAAGCAATGATCTTTTTAATATCGTTTTGGGTGAGTGCACATGTTGCTATAAAGACTGTTGTTAAAGAGCCTAAGCATAAACATACTGTAAGGCAGAGTTTATTATTCTCTAACATAGGGGCAAGACGAACTAAAAGGAAAATGCCGGCAACTACTATAGTGCTTGAATGCAGTAGTGCCGAGACCGGGGTGGGACCTTCTATTGCGGCAGGAAGTCAAGGGTGGAGTCCAAATTGAGCCGATTTTCCAGTAGCTGCAACAATTAGACCAATTAGTGCAGGGGTTGCATCAAGGGTTTGGGAGCATGCAAATACTTGTTGTAACTCCCAGGAGTTTAAATTTATTGCCATTCAGGCTATGGAAAAAATCAGTCCGACATCGCCCACACGGTTATATAGAACTGCTTGAAGGGCTGCTGTATTAGCATCTGCCCGCCCGTATCACCATCCAATTAGGAGAAAAGACATAATTCCTACTCCTTCTCAGCCAATAAAGAGTTGAAATATGTTGTTTGCGGTGACTAGAACAATCATGGCGATTAAGAAGATTAAGAGGTATTTAAAGAATCGATTCATGTTAGGATCTGAGTGTATGTATCAGGATGCAAATTCTAGAATAGATCATGTTACGTAAAGGGCAATAGGAATAAAAATGAGGGCGTAGTGATCAAATTTGAAGCTGATGTTGATGTCAAAGGTGCCAATGCTCATTCAGGTTCAAGAGGTAATAATAGCCTCCGAACCGTTATGAAGAAACAATGAAAGAGGAAGCAGGCTAACAAAAAATGCCAGCTTGACTGCATTTTTTGGGTGAGAGAGTGCTCAATCCGAGGTTTTTGGGGTGGGAGAGAGGGTCGTAAGTGCTGGATAAGCTAGAATTGCAAAGACCCCAATAAGGGAGGTGCTCAGGATCAGTGCGGTGGTGGACATAGCTACTGCTTGGATTTGCACCAAGAGTTATTGGTTCCTAAGACCAAGGGATGAGCTGTTATCCTTCAGGAGCGAATGCGATGAGAGCTTGGGGTTCCAACCCAAGTCACGGGGGTTAGCAACCATCGTTGTCACGCTTAAGACACTCTCTCGGTGGACAAAAGGGTTTTAACCTTTGTTTCCAGAATCACAATCTAGCGTTTTGGTTACACTATGTTCACATGAGTATCATCCTCATACTAGTGAGGGCTTAAAGATAAGTGCAATTAATGGGAGGAGGTGTAAGGCAATAAGAAGGTGTTCTCGGGAAAATGATGGGGGAATGGCTAAGATGTGCGAGGGGAGAGGTCCTCGTTGTGTCATGAGGAATATGTAAAGGGAGTATCCCGCGGTGATTAGCGTGCCGGCCCCTGTTATTGCGATGGTTCACCAGGACCAGTTGAATAGGCCTGTAATGATTATTAGCTCTGCCATTAAGTTAGGGAGCGGAGGAAGGGCCAGGTTTGCTAGGCTGGCAATAAATCATCAGGTGGCCATCAAAGGTAGTGCTATTTGAAGTCCCCGTGCTAAAAGTATAGTTCGGCTATGAGTTCGTTCATAGTTTGTATTTGCCAAGCAGAACAGGGCTGATGATGTGAGGCCGTGGGCAATTATTAGAACTAAAGCTCCTGTAAATCCCCAAGGTGATTGAATTAGAATACCCCCAACAACTAGGCCTATGTGGCTTACTGACGAGTAAGCGATCAGTGACTTCAAGTCTGTTTGACGTAAACAGATGGAGCCCGTTATCACGATACCCCATATAGCGAGAATAAGAAATGGGTATCCTAGTTCTTTTGTGATAGGGTCAAGAATTACTAGGATTCGCATTATACCGTAGCCTCCCAGTTTTAGCAGGATTGCGGCCAGAACCATAGATCCGGCGACCGGTGCTTCTACATGTGCCTTAGGAAGTCATAGGTGGACTCCATAAAGAGGTATCTTAACCAGAAAAGCTAATAGACAGGCAGCTCATCATAGGCTGTTTGCGAAGCTTGTGTTTTCAAAGGGTTGAATATATTGTAGAGTAAGCATGGAGAGGGAGCCAGCGGAATTTTGTAAAAGTAAGAGGGCCACTAATAGGGGGAGGGAGCCGGCCAGGGTATAGAATAAGAAATATGTGCCAGCATTAAGTCGTTCTGTTTGGTTGCCTCAGCGAGTGATGATAAGGAGAGTAGGGACGAGCGTAGCTTCAAATATAATATAAAACATAATTACTTCAGTAGCACTAAATGCTATAATCAAGAAAGACTGGAGAAGAATCATTAGTGTAATATATGTTCGCTGGCGGTGAAGTGGCTCCGAGGATATGTGGTTTTGGCTTGCTATGATTATTAGTGGGAGCAATCAGCAAGACAAGATGAGAAGGGGGGAAGAGAGCGAGTCTGTTCCCATGTTGGAGTTGAGGCACATTCAGCCGGATGTTCATGGTATATTTATTCATAATAAACTAAAAATTGCAATAAGGAGGCTGTTCAGTGTAGCAAGATGCCATACCCAGTTACGATGTGAAAGTCAGGTAGCAGGAATAAGTATGAGGGTTGGGACTAGAATTTTTAGCATTGGAGGAGGTTTAGGTTTTGTAGACGATCAGTTCCGTGGGTTCGAGCAGTTGCTACTAGGAGGGCTAGACCTGCACTGGCCTCGCAGGCTGAAAAGGCTAATAGTAATATAGGTGCAACTGAAAAGCCTGTAGAGTTTAGCTGAAGGGTTCAGAGTGATAAAGCAATAAAAAGGGAAAGTATTATGCCCTCTAAACACAAAAGTGCTGACAGAAGGTGGGTCCGTTGGAAGGCTAGGCCCGTGAGTCCTAATATGAAGGCCGAGGAGAAGGCAAAATGGGTAGGGGTCATAAGGGAGCTGCAGCGCTAACTGCAATCTTCTGAGTCGAAATCAGATATTTTAAATAAACTAGGTCCTTATTCAGCTCATTCTAGTCCTCCTTGTAATCATTCATAAATTAATCCTAGTGTGAGAAGAACAAGAACTACTGATGCTCAGGTAAAGGTCATTAGAGGGGAGGGAAGTTGGTCTCCTCAAGGGAGGGGGAGGAGAAGAGCAATTTCGAGGTCAAATAGTAAAAACAAGATTGCGACTAAAAAAAATCGTAGTGAAAAAGGTAGACGGGCCGATCCTAGAGGATCAAAGCCGCATTCGTAGGGAGAAAGTTTTTCGTAGTCCGGGGTTGTTTGAGGAAGTCAGAAGGATACGATAGCAAGGATGGTTGATAGTAAGATTGTGATAATAATGCAGGTAGAAATAAGGCTATGCATGTATCTTCCCTTGGATTTTAACCAAGACTAAGTGATTGGAAGTCATCTGTACTATGCTTTAATACTAGGAAGATTAGAGGTTAGGACCCTCATCAGTAAATAGAGATATATAGGAACAATCAAACTACATCTACAAAATGTCAATATCAGGCGGCGGCTTCAAATCCGAAATGGTGTTGTGAAGTAAAGTGATATTGGATTTGTCGAAGAAGGCAAATGGCTAAAAAAGTTGAGCCGATAATAACATGGAGGCCGTGAAATCCTGTGGCAACAAAAAATGTAGAGCCATAAACTCCATCAGCGATTGTAAAGGGGGCTTCAAAGTACTCAAGACCTTGAAGGAATGTGAAGTAAAAGCCTAAGAGAATAGTTAGCGTTAGTGACTGAATTGCTGGTTTTCGTTCACCTTCTATTAGGCTGTGGTGGGCTCACGTAACAGTTACTCCAGAGGCTAGAAGAACGGCTGTGTTTAGCAGAGGTACTTCAAAAGGGTCAAGTGCTGAGATTCCTAAAGGTGGTCAGCAGCCTCCTAGCTCAGGGGTTGGGGCAAGGCTTGAGTGATAGAAAGCTCAAAAGAAACCCAGGAAGAAGAATACCTCTGAGGTAATAAATAGAATTATTCCATATCGAAGTCCTTTTTGAACAGGGGGGGTGTGGTGTCCTTGAAATGTCCCCTCTCGAACAATATCTCGTCACCATTGGTATATTGTGAGTAAAAGCAGTGCAGTGCCAAGGGTTATTAGGGTGGTAGAGTTAAAGTGGAATCAGGTTGCAAGTCCTGATGTTATTAATAAGGCGGCAACCGCTCCTGTTAGCGGTCAAGGGCTAGGGTCTACTATATGATATGCGTGTGCTTGGTGGGCCATTAGACGTTTTCTTGTAAGTAGAGGCTTAGAAGAAGAATGAATACATATGCTTGAATCATTGCCACGGCAATCTCTAATAATGTCAAGAGAACGAGGAGGATAATTGTTAAAAGTGAGACTGTTGGTATTATAGGCATAAGGACAAAAGAAGCTGTGGCGATTAGTTGAATGAGCAGGTGGCCAGCTGTTAGATTGGCGGTAAGTCGAACTCCAAGCGCTAGGGGACGAATGAATAAGCTGATTGTCTCGATGATGATAAGGACTGGGATTAAAGGGGTTGGAGTTCCCTCAGGCAGGAGATGTCCGAGTGCTACTGTAGGCTGATTTCGGAGGCCAATTAATACAGTTGCTAATCACAGTGGAACTGCAAGTCCTATATTAAGCGAGAGTTGGGTTGTAGGGGTGAAAGTATAGGGGAGAAGCCCTAGCATGTTTAAGGACATAAGAAATAGTATTAATGATGCAAATATAAGGGCTCATTTGTGTCCCCCTTGATTTAAGGGTAGGAGAAGTTGTTGTGTAAAACGATTTACGAACCAGGCCTGAAGTGTAGTCAGACGATTAGTTACCCACTGATTAGTAGGTTGGGGAAATATTGCCCATGGTATTAATAGGGCTAAGGCCATCAGGGGAACCCCAAGAAAAGAGGGGCTTGCAAATTGATCAAAAAAGCTTAGTATCATGGTCAGTTTCAGGGTTCTGTTTTGGGTTTCTCCGTGCTTTGAGCTGTTGGTTCATTAGGGAATTCGAGGGCTAAGATTTTCGAAGGAATTAACGTTAAAAAAACTATCCACGAAAAAACAAAAATAGTAAATCAAGGGTCTGGGTTTAGCTGTGGCATTTCGCGGGGGGTGGTTGGGAGTCACCAATTTTTAGCTTAAAAGGCTAACGCTATACCCGTTTTAGCATCCTCTGCGATGAATCTTGTAGTATTAGGGAAGATCAGTTTTCGAAATGTTCAAGTGGTACTGCCTCCACGACAATTGGTATAAAGCTATGATTTGCCCCACAAATCTCTGAGCACTGGCCATAGAACACCCCTGGGCGGGAGGTGATAAAGGCCGTTTGGTTTAGTCGCCCGGGGACTGCGTCTATTTTTACGCCAAGGGCAGGCACTGCTCAAGAGTGAAGAACATCCTCTGCAGATACTAGTACTCGAATAGGGGATTCTACTGGGACTACTATCCGATGATCAGTTTCTAAGAGACGGAACTGTCCTGGAGTAAGGTCTTGCGTGGGTACCATATAGGCGTCAAAGCCAAGGTCTTCATAATCTGTGTATTCGTAGCTTCAGTATCACTGATGTCCTATGGCCTTAATAGTGAGGTGGGGATCATTAATTTCATCCATTAGATATAAAATTCGTAAAGAGGGGAGAGCAATGAGAATGAGAATTACTGCAGGGAGAATAGTTCAAATGATTTCAATCTCCTGGGAGTCAAGGATATATTTATTTGTTAGGTCAGTGGAGACCATTGCGATGATAATATACAATACTAGTGTGCTAATAAGAAACACAATTATTAGGGCGTGGTCGTGAAAATGAAGTAATTCTTCTATTACGGGTGAAGCGGCATCTTGAAAACCTAGTTGGGATGGGTGAGCCATAAATCTAAGACACATGGGATTTTAACCCATATTTCGGCCTTGACAAGGCGGTGTAGTGGGCTGTTATACTAGTATCTCATAAAGAAGGTGGCAGATTGGCTATGTGACTGGCTTGAAACCAGATAATGGGGGTTCGAGTCCCTCCTTTCTCGTTAATGATTTGTTTGAATTTGAACGTATGCAGGTTCCTCAAAGGTGTGATAAGGAGGAGGGCAGCCGTGCAGTCATTCGATATTTGTAGAAGTGAGCTCTACTGTAAGGACTTCTCGTTTAGCAGCAAAGGCTTCTCAAATAATAAACAGGAACATAATTACGGCCACTAAAGAGATTAGTGACCCAATAGAAGAAACAGTGTTTCATAATGTATAGGCGTCCGGGTAATCTGAATATCGACGAGGCATACCTGCTAGTCCTAGGAAATGTTGAGGGAAAAAAGTTAAATTTACGCCAACAAATATAATGGCAAAATGAATTTTAGTTCATGTCTCGTGCAGAGTATATCCAGAGAATAGGGGGAATCAGTGCACAAAAGCAGCAACAATGGCGAAAACGGCGCCCATAGAGAGTACATAGTGGAAGTGGGCTACGACATAGTAGGTGTCGTGCAGGACAATATCAAGGGATGAATTAGCAAGGACAATGCCCGTTAAGCCCCCAACTGTAAATAGGAAAATAAACCCGAGTGCTCAGAGCAGAGGAGTCTCTCATTTGATAGACCCCCCATGCAGTGTTGCCAGCCAGCTGAAGACTTTCACCCCCGTTGGAATGGCAATAATCATAGTTGCGGATGTGAAGTATGCCCGAGTGTCAACGTCTATTCCAACTGTAAACATATGGTGAGCTCAAACAATAAACCCAAGGAGGCCAATTGCTATTATAGCCCACACCATACCCATGTACCCAAATGGTTCTTTTTTCCCCGAATAGTACGCTACAATGTGTGAGATTATTCCGAAGCCAGGTAGAATTAGAATATAAACTTCAGGGTGGCCAAAAAATCAGAATAAGTGTTGGTAAAGGATAGGATCCCCGCCTCCCGCAGGGTCAAAGAAGGTAGTGTTTAGATTTCGGTCAGTTAAAAGCATTGTGATCCCAGCGGCTAGGACGGGGAGAGAGAGTAGGAGGAGGACTGCTGTGATTAGCACGGCTCAGACAAATAGTGGTGTTTGGTATTGAGAAATAGCGGGGGGCTTCATGTTGATAATAGTTGTGATGAAATTAATTGCACCCAGGATAGAAGAGATTCCTGCGAGGTGAAGGGAAAAGATAGTCAGGTCTACGGAAGCACCAGCGTGCGCAAGATTCCCTGCTAGGGGCGGGTACACAGTTCATCCTGTTCCTGCCCCAGCCTCTACGCCAGATGAGGCAAGAAGTAATAGGAAAGAGGGAGGGAGAAGTCAGAAACTCATATTATTCATTCGAGGGAATGCCATGTCGGGGGCTCCAATCATCAGAGGGATAAGTCAGTTTCCAAATCCTCCAATTATAATAGGCATAACCATGAAGAAAATCATAACGAAGGCGTGTGCAGTGACGATTACGTTATAAATTTGATCGTCACCAAGGAGTGCACCAGGCTGGCTAAGTTCTGCTCGAATAAGAAGGCTTAAGGCTGTACCAACTATCCCAGCTCAAGCACCAAATACTAAATAGAGGGTGCCAATGTCTTTGTGATTTGTTGAGAAGAATCAACGTGTGACGGCCACAGGTAAGATGGCTGAGGTTCAGGCGGAGGATTGTAAATCCTTTTACAGGGGTTAGAGCCCCCTTTTTATCAAGCTGGGTGGTGTATTACATGCCGGATTGCAAATCCGGAGTAGTCGATTAGCGTCGACCCCGGCTTTTCCCCGCCTTTTCAGACTTAGGCGGGGAAAAGTTTTATTTAATAGATGGACGCTTGTTGGTTTGAGCGCTTAGCTGTTAACTAGGAGTTTGTAGGATCGAAGCCTACCCATCTAGAAAGGCTTTAGTTTAATAAAAGCGTCCGGTTTGCACCTGGACGATGTAGGTTAATGTCCTGCAAGTCTTAGATCAGGGCCTGAGAGGCTTTAACTCCCGCTTAGGGCTTTGAAGGTCCTTGGTCTTAATACTATCCTAAGGCCCTAGTGCATAAATAGTGTTGTAATTGCTGGGGTGATTGGGAGGAGGAGAATAGTTGTAGTGGTGGCCGCGGCAAGAGGCAAGGTTATTTGAGTGAGAGGGAGTCGTCAAAGGGTTGTGCCTGCTAGTGTATTTGGAAATATGGTAAGGGTTACTGCATAGGAGAGGCGAAGGTAAAAAAACAGGCTTAGTAAAGCAGTAAGTGCGGCAATTGTTGCTGTAATGGCTAATTCTTGTTTGGATAATTCTTGAAGGATGAGTCATTTTGGCATAAAGCCTGTAAGGGGTGGAAGTCCTCCTAAGGAAAGCAAGACTAAGGGGGTGAGAGCGGTAAGTGCAGGGGCTTTTGCTCATGAGGTTGAGAGTGCATTAACTGTTGTAGCTTTATTAAGTTTAAATACGAGGAAGGCTGAGGATGTTATTAATAAGTAGGTTGTTAGAGTGAGGGCTGTGAGACCAGTTGAGAATTGTAATACAATAATTATTCACCCTAGGTGTGCAATTGAGGAGTAAGCCAGGATTTTACGTAATTGGGTCTGGTTAATACCCCCCCACCCCCCAATTAGGGTTGAGGCTAGCCCTAAAAGAATAAGAATGGTCGAGTTAGCTGATTGTATTTGAAGAAGGAGTGCAAATGGCGCTAGCTTTTGTCAAGTCGAGAGGATGAGACCTGTAGTAAGATTTAAACCTTGAAGTACTTCAGGTAATCATGTATGAACTGGAGCAAGTCCTAGTTTAAGGGCCAGGGCAGTAGTAGCTAGGGCGAGCGGGAGTGGGTGGGCTATCTGTTGAATTTCTCACTGGCCTGTAAGCCATGCATTTGTTGTACTAGCAAAAAGAAGTATGGCTGCTGCGGTGGCCTGCGTCAGAAAGTATTTAGTGGTAGCTTCAATTGCCCGTGGGTGGTGTTGATGGGCTATTAATGGCAGGATGGCTAAGGTATTTATTTCGAGACCCATTCAGGCAAGAAGTCAGTGTGAACTGGCAAATGTGAGGGTGGTCCCTAATCCTAGGGCTGCAATTAGGGTGGATAGAATATAGGGGCTCATTAGCAGAGGAAGGATTTTAACCAACATCTTTGGGGTATGGGCCCAAAAGCTTAAATTAGCTGACTCTACTAGAAAGTGGTGTAGTGGGAGCACCAAGAGTTTTGATCTCTTCAGGAAAGGTTCGAGTCCTTTTTTTCTATTAAGAGCCGGGAGGTATCAATCTCCATGATCCACTCTATCAAAGTGGCCCTTTATGCTTCAGGCACGGCTCC